CAGAGAAAAAATGAGATCCATAACATCTATGTCAGCTTTTTTTACGAATGCATCTAAAGCTACTTGCTTTTTAGATGATCCCTCTAGAAGAGGGGGATTCTATCAAATCTTTCTAGTCTCTAGTCTAGTTACTTCGTTCCCTATTTCTTTTCTACTCGTGGGATCCTAAGGAAAAGAATTTTGTTTCTACCGAGCTCAAAAAAGAAGCCGAGGGTTCTAGTAAACCAAAACCATCATTTTCTAGCTATTTGGCTTCAATATCCCCCTTTTTCAGCGAAAAAATTGAAGATTTAGTTACGATTGAAAGTTTTGTACTATCATCCATAGATCCTTTATTCATACTCATTCAATTGGAAGAAATTGAACCAATCAAAAAAATTATGCTTCTCGACTCCATAATCCAAATCTTTTATTAAGATTCTGATTGTATTTTGGATAGAAATCGTGAGAATGTATATTCTTTCCTCAAATGTCCTATTGAGGGGGAAAGTATTAAATCTTTTTAAGAAATAAAGTTTTTGATCGGAATATGAAAAAAACGGAAAGACCCCTTAACTATTTAAGTTGTTAATAGAACGAATCACACTTTTACCACTAAACTATACCCGCTACATATTCATTATTGGATATGAATGGACTTTTTGTCCAACAAAGTAATCAGACGTAGTCAAGATAGCATCAGAATCATGAAAATTCCAGCATTAACACGTATTTTGTTCTGCTGCGGCGCGGGATTGAGAAAAAAAAAGAATAGGTGAATAGCAAAAAGTTTAGTCAAATTTCAAGAATTGAAATAGTGTACTAAAGTTTTAAGTATTGTTTTTTTGAAACCTCCCTTCACTTGAACCGCCAGATTTTCTGAATTCGGGTAAATTGGGCCTCAAACTTTCAAGCTTGTCCTTTGCTTTGAACAAGTAAAAGATTTAAAATCTTAGAAATATGTGTTTTCTATTTGAGATTCTTTCTCTTATAAGATTTCTAAGATCTATTTCTTTTCTTTCTTAATACTTCCTTCTTATTAAGATTTCTTAAGTGAATTAGAATTCTTAAGATGAATATAATACTGAATACTGAACTTCAACTTTCATTTAGAATGAAATTTGTTTTTCATTAATGAATTTCTGAATCTTATACTTAAGAATAAGAAAATAAAGACGAAAAGTATTAGTACTATATTACAGTACTTTAGTACTATATTACATTACTATTATACTATAATAGTATTACTAGATATTAGTAGAACAGAACACTTTTACTATAAAGACTAAATATTCTAATTTAGACTCTAATCTACTAGAATTACTTAGAAGATACTAAGAATAGATATAGAATCTATAACATTTTAGATTTCAATTTCATATTTCAATATATCATATTCATATTAAGATAGAATTATAGAAATAGAATATTCTATATTAATCTAGATATAGATAATTTCTTAAAGAATTTCTAAGATAATCTATCTATTAGAATCTTATCTAATTTCTAAGAATTAGGAAGTACTGGCCCGGCCAGTACTTATACTTAACCAGGCCGGGGAAATGAACCTTTTGTACAAAAGAAAAGAAGTAAGGTATTCTTTCTATTGGAGAAATCTGTTTCGAAGAAAATAAAAATTGTTCTCAATCTTCACTTCACGTGTGAAATCACATGAGAAATTTCCAATTTGGAATGGGGAGAGATGGCTGAGTGGACTAAAGCGTCGGATTGCTAATCCGTTGTACGAATTATTCGTACCGAGGGTTCGAATCCCTCTCTCTCCCACTCCCCTGATAACTTGAGATTTTAGAATCGGAAGAAATTTCGATTATTTTCTTTTATTAATCTTTTATCTTTATCTAGCATCTATTCCATTCATTTCTACATTTACCTATGAAACCTATGAAAAAAAAAGTAAAAACGAATCTCATCTCTTTTTTTATTCTTCACGCCCGGGATTACGCCCCGGATCATTAGATAAGAATCCGAAGATGAAGAGAGAAACAAAGAATATTACTACTGTGTAAACGAATAGTTTAAGAGTAAGCATTACAAATCTCCAAGATAAGATCTTTTTTTTAAGGAAATAGATCACCTATTTTACGACACACACTATACACTCTTTTGATATGACGCTCTAAAGATGAAAAAAGAAGGAACTTTTTTTTCAATTTCTTTTTACGAATTTCTTTCTAATGTAATATTCTAATGTAATAAGATTCGTATTTTTTCATTACCAAAGATTTCTTGCCATATCCATATCTATAATTAGATATTGTATGGAATCTTATAAAGGAAAGGTCAGAACAAAAGAAGAAATAAGTTGATTAGCTGATTAAAGATCATCGCCCCCTTCTCTTAATTAAATTTCAATATAATATACAATAGAAAATATAAGAATCTCGCTTTTTGAATCGAGGGTTCCTAATTTCCAGACTTATCTGAATCTTATTTATGATCTTATTGATTTTCAGAATCAAAATCTCATCTTTTTTTTATCGAACAAATTCTGAATTGAATCGAGATTTCATTTTTATCGAAAACTTACAGCAGCTTGCCAAACAAAGGCTAAGAGAAAAAAGAGTAAAGGGATAATCGGCATAACGTCTACGATTGGATTGAAAAAGGCATAAGCCTCGGGCAATTTGGCGAATAAAAAACTACTCGAATAAAGGGTAGAATTAAGACAGATACAGATTAAACTAAAGATATTAAACATAACAAATATTCTTTTCTTGTTCTTAAAGATTAAAATGAAATTGAAATGATAAGAAATGATCAGATTGGATTGAGTTGTTTTTCTGAGGGATTTTTTAAAAGAAAAAAGCAGATAAAAGAAATAAATTCTGATTTTTCTTTGACTTCTCCCCAATCAAGAATCCTTCCTTACATTATCCAATCAAATAAGAATACAAGTAATTCTATTTTCATACAATATCTTAATTGAATTCTAAGTAATGATCAATTAATCTTTTTGATTCTGTATCTATTGTGTTGAATCCCAGCGGCAACATGTCCTATATTTCTTTTGGTTGGTTATTGACGAATAACCAATATTTAGCTTAGTTTTTCTTAGACCAAATCAAAATGGGGCGTGGCCAAGCGGTAAGGCAACGGGTTTTGGTCCCGTTACTCGGAGGTTCGAATCCTTTCGTCCCAGATTGTTTGCTTCAGAAACGAAGGATTCTTCTCTAATTGAAATTGAAAATGTAATTCAACAATTTTATGTTTCATGTTGGATACACTGAATTCTAATATTTTTTAGATTTCTTCTTAGAATCATATCTTTTTTTTTACTAAAGTATTGTATTCTTAAATATTCGTGATTATTTTCGTTAACGATTCTTTGTTTTCTATGATGGAGATGGAGATGGAGATGGATGCCAAAAGATCAGAATCCTAGGATTCTGATTTTCTCTTTGATCTTACCTTACACGAGACTTTTTCTACTCCATAATAATGAAAACAAAGAAACTTTATTCTCAAACTATCTCTCTGATTTAAATGAAACGAAAATCAGATTCAATTGGAGATGGTAAATAATAGGTAAATAAGAATATTCTAATCATGAAATCATATTTCATAAATAAAAAAAATGAGAAAATATTCATAATTCATATTAGAATATATGAATACATAAATACATAATTCTTAAAATAATTCTTAAATAATACATAAGAATATATATTTGAAATTCTTATTAATAAGATTATCTTATTATTCTATAATTGACTATTTATTAATAGTGAAATGAAATATTTAGTTTAGTATAGTTATTAGTTAGTATAGTATTTAGTTAAAGTGGCTAAAAACTTTTATCCATTCATGGGGATTTCTTTTTCATTTGAATAAAATGAAAGTCAAAGGCTTTTTTTGAGTTTTCTAATTTCTTTTTTGAAAAGAAAAAGAAGGATCTTTTATGATGGACAATCTCGAAAGATCTGTTGAAGATGTAAATAAGTTTGCTTAAAACTTATTTGTTTTTTTCATGTGATATTATTCATATGAGAAAATATGGGGTAATTTGAAGTGAAATCTCCGGATAAACACTTATTTTTAAGTGTAGATTATTATGTATCGGTTCAACCAATGACTATTCATTATTCCATATTGAATCAATTGCATACGGTTCCAATTTAAAATATAATCAAAATTATAGGGATGTTATGGTAAAACTTCGTTTGAAACGATGTGGTAGAAAGCAACGTGCGACTTGAAGGACATGATTGGATGTGGATTCTGACATCCACCATTTTCTATACGAATGAAGATGCTCTTGTCTCGACATAGTTTGTTCTGCTAGGAACCTAATTGAATTTGTCTTGGGTTGATAAATAAAGATACCTAATGGTATAGAAAGGTATAGCATATGATGGAGCTCGAGAAAAAATGATTGATTCATTTATCGGGGGAATAATCTAGGGTTAGTGACAATCAATAAGTTAGACCAACTTTGTAAATAGATCATCAATATAGAAATATAGATAAACGGAGAGGTTCAAATTTGAACAATTTTTTGAAATGAAAAAAAATCAAATTTGTTGAAATTTTCAAACTGTTTCGATAAAGAGTGTATCACAAAGGAATCAATCGTTCGTATTCTTTTTCCCTTTTCCATAGAAAAAACAAAAGGTATGTTGCTGCCTTTTTGAAAAGGAGTAAGGATCACCGAAGTAATGTCTAAACCTAATGATTTCACAAAGCGCAAAGCAAAGACAACAAATTCCGGAACAAGGAAACACTATTTTCACTAGTCTCAACAATTGGATCAGAATGATTAAAAAAAAATAGGTCCGAAAGGAGACAAAAAAAGAGGTTAGAGACAGCTCAAGAAATTCTAAGGATTTCCTTTCAAACTCTTTCAAAACTACCCAACTTGAGTTAGGAGTACGAATGAATTTTCTTTTCTTTTTCTGTAAAGAAGGAAAAAAGGCTCAAATTACAGTCTAATTCTTTATGGATCCATTTTTATTCCTATCTATCTATATAGATAGAAATAGAAATTCTAGAAATTAGAATCATTTTTTCTTGAGCCGTATGAGGAGAAAACCTCCTATACGTTTCTAGGGGGGTCTTTTTTATTTACATCTATCCCAATGAGCCATCTATCGAATCGTTGCAATTGATGTTCGATCCCGAAGAGAAGGAAGAGATCTTCGAAAAGTGGGTTTTTATGATCCGATAAAGAATCAAACTTATTCAAATGTTCCTGCTATTTTAGATTTCCTTGAAAAAGGTGCTCAACCCACAGGAACTGTTTATGATATTTTAAGGAAGGCAGAATTCTTTAAAGAATTTCGAGTTTCTTTTGATAAAAAAGAAAGTAAAAACAAGAATCGTGAATAAAAAAAGGATAGGTTAACTAACTTTGTGTAATTCTTTATTCAAAGTTTCTTCTTTTTTTTTGTTCTATTCATACTTCTTTTATTTTTCTTTTTCTTATTCGTATTTTTTTCTTGCTTCTTTTTGTCGAACCCCCCAACAAGGGGGGTTCTTCTTGTATTTGTATTGTACCTTTCTTTTTTTGATTAAAGAAAGCCGCTATTTTTTCTATCTTTACCTTTTCCTTAATTCCTTATTTTTTTTCCGCTCAAAGTTATTATTTATTCTTTATGTTGTACTAATACAACACAAATTTCTATATAATTTCAATTTCTTGAAATTTGTTTTCTAAAGAGTCCATTCATATTGACAATGGCGTCTCAAACAAATATAATTTGATCGTATATAAATAGATCTTTTTATTCCCATTCCCTTATTGGATCTTTCCTTCACTTTAGTAAAATTAGTAAAATGGATGAGTTTGCTGGATTTTTTTTATTTCGATCATATCTACACCTCATATTGATCCGGGTTGCTAACTCAACGGTAGAGTACTCGGCTTTTAATTGCGACTATGATCTTTTACACATTTGGATGAAGGAATTCGTCTAGACTATTGGTAAAGTTTATAAGACCGCGACTGATCCTGAAAGGTAATGAATGGAAAAAAAAGCATGTCGTAAACAGAATAGAAAAAAGAATAATATAATCATAGAAAAATAAGATTTCTAGTACTCATAATAGAAATAGAACGATAATTTTTCTTTTTATAACAATTTTTAAGTTCAGTAAAGTATTTCGGGTCTAGTGAATAAATGGATAGAGCCTTATGGCTCCAATTCGAGTAAGACAAAAAAGAAACGAGCTTCCTTTCTTAATTTGAATGATTACCCGATCGAATTACTAATTATACGTTAAAAATAGATTAGTGCCTGATGTGGGAAAAGGTTCTCTTGTAAATTGTGAGTGGACCATTGATTCTTTTTTTTATGAATCCTAATTATTCTTTATTGTGGATTGGAGACGGATGTGTAGAAGAAATAGTATATTGATAAAAAAAGACTCTTTTTCCAAAGTCAAAAGAGTGATTGGGTTGCGAAAATAAAAGATTTTTACCCCTTTTTCTTATTGTTATTCTAGTTAGATTAACAAGGAAAAGAAAACCAAATTGGATAGAAAGGGAAAGGAAAAAGATCTGTAGATTGGGCTCTCTGTCTCCGGGGTATATATTCTTTATTTGTTCTGGCTTTTATATAATCTTTTACTTCTTAAATTCTCATTATTTTTTTTACATCAAAGTACAGTATAAAAGTCTATATCTATATATATATGCATACTCCGTTCTGACCATATTGCACTATGTATCATTTCATAACACAAGAAGTGCCTCTCTTTTTTGGTTACATTAGAAATGTATTTCAATATCAATAGCAGAATTACAAATTACAAGGATATTTAGATTGAAAAAAGATAGATTTCGGCAACAAAACTTCCTATATCCGCTACTCCTTCAGGAGTATATTTACTCACTTGCTCATTATCATAGCTTAAATAGTTTGATTTTTTACGAACCTGTGGAATTTCTAGGTTATGACAATAAATCTAGTTTAGTACTTGTGAAACGTTTAATTATTCGAATGTATCAACAGAAATCTTTGATTTCTTCGGTGAATTCTTCTAACCAAAATGGATTTTGGGGGCACAAGAATTCTTTTTCTTCTCATTTTTCTTCTCAAATGGTATCAGAAGGTTTTGGAGTCATTCTGGAAATTCCATTCTCGTCGCAATTAGTATCTTCCCTTGAAGAAAAAAGAATACCAAGATCTCAGAATTTACGATCTATTCATTCAATATTTCCCTTTTTAGAGGATAAATTATCGCATTTAAATTATGTGTCAGATCTACTAATACCCCATCCCATCCATCTGGAGATCTTGGTTAAAATCCTTCAATGTTGGATCAAAGATGTTCCTTCTTTGCATTTATTGCGATTGTTTTTCCACGAATATCATAATTTGAATAGTCTCTTTACTTCAAAGAAATCCATTTACGTATTTTCAAAAAGAAAGAAAAGATTCTTTTGGTTCCTACATAATTCTTATGTATATGAATGCGAATATCTATTCCTGTTTCTTCGTAAACAGTCTTCTTATTTACGATCAATATCTTCTGGAGTCTTTCTTGAGCGAACACATTTCT